CTGGGATTTCATTCCATATCCACAAGCAACAAGAAGTTTAATTTTAATAATTCAATCTATTTTTAGAAAATATATTCTATTACCTCCATTGATAATAGTTAAAAATATTGGGCGTATATTATTATCCCAACCTCCCGAGTGGGCTGAGGATTTCGATGAGTGGAATAGAGAAAAGCATATTATATGTACCTATAATGGTGTTCAATTATCAGAACTCGCACTTCCCAGAAATTGGTTTAAAGATGGTATTCAGATAAAAATAGTATTTCCTTTCTATTTGAAACCTTGGCACAGATCTAAGTTGAGGCCCTCTTTTTCTTCTTATAAAAATTTAAAGAAAGAACAACAGAAGTTTTGCTTTTTAACGGCTTGGGGAACACAAACAAACCTTCCCTTTGGTTCTGTCCCCCAAAAACCTTCCTTTTTTAAGCCTATTTTAAAAGAACTAAAAAAAAAAATTCGCAAAACAAAAAATAATCATTTTCAAGTCCTAGGAGTTTTAAAAGAAAGAACAAAAAATTTTCTACAAGACTCAAAAGAACCAAAAGGGGAGGTTATCAAAAACGTTTTATTTATGTTTATAAAAAGAATAAAAAAAGAACTCTTAAAAGTACAGCCAACTCAATTATTTATATTGAGAAAGGTGTATGAATCCGGCGAAACTAACCAAAAAAAAGATTCTATAATCAGGAATCAGATAATTCACGACTCGTTTAGAAAAATTAAATCTACAGATAATACAAATTATTCACTGCGAGAAAAAAAAATTAAAAATCTGGCGGATAGAACAAACACAATCACAAAGAAAACAAAGAGTCTTACAAAAGAAAAAAACAGTAACGCCACGAAAAGAAGTAGTCCTAACAAAACAAGTTATAATGGAAAAGTAAAATCATCAAAAAATAGTTGGCAAATATTAAAAATAAAAAGAAGAAGTACTCGATTAATCTATAAATTATATTTTTTTATAAAAATTTTCATTAAAAGAATATACATTGATATCTTTCTATGTATCATTCATATTGCCAGAATTACTACACAACTCATTCTTGAATCGAGAAATTTTTGTTTTGATAAATACATTTACAATAATAAAACAAACAAAGAAATAAAAAACAAAAAAGAAATTAATTTTATTTCGACTCTAAAAAGTGCACTTTACAATATTAAGAATAGTAAGAAGAATTCACATCTTTTTTTTAACTTATCCTCATTATCACAAGCATATGTATTTTATAAATTATCACAAACCCGAGTTATTAATTTGTATAAGCTAAGATCTATTCTTGACTATCGTGGAACCCCCTTTTTTCTTAAGACTGCAATAAAAAATTCTTTTGTAACACAAGGAATATTTCATTCCGAATTAAGACATACAAAACTTACAAGTTCCGAAATGAATCAATGGAAAAACTGGTTAAGAGGTCATTATCAATACAATTTATCTCAGATTAGATGGTCTGGATTAATACCACAAAAATGGCGAACTACAATCACAGAAGGTGGTATGACCCAAAATAAGGATTTAACAAAATGTAATTCGTATGAAAAAGACCGATTACTTTATCACAAAAAACAAAAAGATTTTAAAGTATATCCATTACCAAACCAAAAAGATAATTTTAAAAAATACTATATATATGATCTTTTATCATATAAATCTATTAATTCTGAAATGAAGAAGTCCTCATATATTATTTATGGATCACCATCAGAATTAAATAACAACCAAAAGATTACTTTTAATTACAACAATTATAAACAAAATTTCTTTGAAAGCCTGGAGGAAATTACTATCAATAATTATCTAGAAAAGGGTGATATTGTGTATATGCAAAAAAATGCAGATAGAAAATATTTTGATTGGACAATTCTCAATTTTTTTCTAAGACAAAAAATAGATATTAAGGTCTGGACCAAAATGGATTATAACAGTAATATAAATACTAAGATTGGAAGTAAGAATTACCAAAAAATTGAGAAAATGGATAAAAACGATCTTTTTTATCTGACGATTCATCAAGATTTAGAAAAAAATACGATCAATGAAAAGAAACTTTTTTTTGATTGGATGGAAATGAATGAAGAAATCCTAAACCCAATATCGACGAATCTGAAACTTCCGTTCTTCCCAGAATTTGTGCCACTTTATAATGTATACAAAATCAAACCATGGATTATACCAAGCAAATTACTTCTTTTTAATAAAAACATCAATGAAAAGAAAAAATGGAATTTTTTTATACTATTGAATGAAAAAAGATTAATGAATCGAAATCAAGAAGAAAAAGAACCCGCAGGCCGAAGAGGCCTTAGATCATATGCACAAAACCAAGGTAAAATGAAAAAACAATACAAGATCCGGAATAAGATAAGACCAGAAATGATTTTCTTACGGAAACACTATTTGCTTTTTCAATGGACAATAGACGATGGTTTAATTCAGAATTTAACTGAAAGAATGATCGATAATATCAAGATATATTGTTACTTGCTTGGACTGAGAAATACAAGAGATACTACTATATCGTCTATTCAAAGGAAAGAAATAAATTTGGATATAATGGTGATTCGGAAAAAATTGACTCCTATAGAATTGAATAAAAGGGGGATATTTTTTATCGAGCCCATTCGTTTGTCTGTAAAAAACGACGGATACTTTATTATGTATCAAACCATAGGTATCTCGTTGGTTCATAAGAGTAAGTACCAAACTCCTCAAAGATATCGAGAAGAAAGATATATCGATAAAAAAAAATTGGATGAATCTATCCCAAGATATCAAAGACTAATTCGAAAGATAGACAAAAAACATTATGATTTTATTGTTCCTGAAAAGATTTTCTCGTCTAGACGTCGTAGAGAATTGAGAATTTTAATTTCTTTCAATTCAAAGAATATAAATAGTGTGGATAGAAATCGAGCATTTTGTAACAAGAAGAACATAAAGGGTGGGAATACTTTTTTGGATCAAAGTAAACATCTTGATAGAGATAAAAACGAATTAATTAAATTAAAGTTATTTCTTTGGCCTAATTATCGATTAGAAGACTTAGCTTGTATGAATCGATATTGGTTTAATACCAATAATGGAAGCCGTTTTAGTATGTTAAGAATATATCCACAATTAAAAATAGGTTGATGGTACATTTTTCCTATATATTTTGTACCATATAGAAAAGCAAACAGATGCACATATACCCTGTCTTACGTCTCAGTCTAATATAGATCGATATTTTTTTTAATACTTTAATATTAAAATACTAAGTCAATGACGTATCAATTTGTTTGGATAAAATCTATAAAATAAACGAATCTACGGAATCTTCCTAATTAAAACGGAGGTCTAAATTATTCAACGTTGTGGGTGTAAAAATGTACCATCCCCCCTTTTCTCCCTGTCCAAATCAAATGAAAATTTTGATTAATAAAATCGGAAGTCCGTAAATAAATTAAAATTCTTGTGTATACTAAATACTACATTAAAATGACTGATATTATTATTACTGATCGATAAAATCAAATATGTATATGTAAATTAAAAGGTAGGAGGAGCTCTTTTATGATAAAAAATCCATTCAGTGTAATTATTTTGAAAGAGGAAAACGAAGACAACAAGGGGTCTATTGAATTTCAAGTAGTGAGTTTCACCAATAGGATACGGAGACTTACTTCACATTTGGAATTGCACAAAAAAGACTATTTATCTCAGAGAGGTCTGCGTAAAATTCTAGGAAAACGTCAACGGCTGCTCGCCTATTTGTCAAAAAAAAATAGAGTACGTTATAAAGAATTAATCGGCCGGCTGGAGATTCGAGAAACAAAAAATCATTAATTTGAAGGGTCGTTTTGAATTTTCGCTTAAATTTTGATGAACTTCTTTTCGCTTTCAGCAATTCATGGAAGAATGAATCGGGAAAAAACCTATGACTGCACCAGCTACACGAAATGACCTTATGATAGTCAATATGGGTCCTCAGCACCCATCAATGCACGGTGTTCTTCGACTCATTGTTACTCTTGATGGTGAAGATGTTATTGACTGTGAACCGATATTGGGTTATTTACATAGAGGGATGGAAAAAATTGCGGAAAACCGAACAATTATACAATATTTACCTTATGTAACACGTTGGGATTATTTAGCTACTATGTTCACCGAAGCAATAACTGTAAATGCACCAGAGCGGTTAGGCAATATTCAAGTGCCTAAAAGGGCCAGCTATATCAGAGTCATTATGTTAGAGTTAAGTCGTATAGCTTCGCATTTGTTATGGCTTGGCCCTTTTATGGCAGATATTGGCGCGCAAACCCCCTTCTTCTATATTTTTCGAGAAAGAGAATTGATATATGACCTATTCGAAGCTGCCACCGGTATGCGAATGATGCATAATTATTTTCGTATCGGAGGAGTCGCTGCTGATTTACCTCATGGCTGGATAGATAAATGTTTGGATTTTTGTGATTATTTTTTAACAAGAGTTACTGAATATCAAAGGCTTATTACACGGAATCCCGTTTTTTTAGAGCGAGTTGAGGGAGTAGGCATTATTGGCGGAGAGGAGGCAATAAATTGGGGTTTATCAGGACCAATGCTACGAGCTTCCGGAATACAATGGGATCTTCGGAAGGTTGATCATTATGAGTCTTACGATGAATTTGATTGGGGAGTTCAATGGCAAAAAGAAGGAGATGCGTTAGCTCGTTATTTAGTACGAATCAGTGAAATGACAGAATCAATAAAAATTATTCAACAGGCTTTAGAAGGAATTCCGGGGGGGCCCTATGAGAATTTAGAAATCCGGCGCTTTGATAAAGTAGGGGATCCCAAATGGAATGATTTTGACTATCGATTTATCAGTAAAAAACCCTCTCCTACTTTTGAATTGTCAAAGCAAGAACTTTATATGAGAGTCGAAGCCCCAAAAGGAGAATTAGGAATTTTTCTGATAGGAGATAAGGGTGTTTTTCCTTGGAGATGGAAAATTAGACCGCCAGGT